GAATTCAAAAAGTTTTTTTGTGCGACAAATAAATAATAAATAATTAAACGTCGGAATAATCTGAATTGATATCATTCGATGGATTAAATAAATGAATTTATAAGCTTTTGTTTCTTGGATTATGTATCCCGAATAGTTATACATTATTAAGATACACTATGAAGATTTTTTTGGAGGATCTACAAAAAATTTAAACAAGGGTGCAACCCCCCCCTTTTTTTTTATAGCGGAGCAGATCTAAAATCCTTAGTTAAAATAAATAGATCATTCAAAATAATTGATTCAAATGGATCCATATTTTAAGACTTTTTTTTGTAATTTTCTGAATCACTATTCTCTCAATTATTCTATATATTCACGCTTTGGATCCAATCGAAAACCCTGGGATTTTCTTTTTTTTTTTATCGATATTTATGTACGAAGAGTTAATCAATTTTGTGTGAGCCAAAAGGGCTCCTATAGTTAAACTAGAGAGTCGATCAAGATATTTCTCTTTAGAACTCTTTTTTTTTTTTGAAGTACGGTAGATTCTGATAGGGGTTGAAACTTTTTTGTTATATGTCCAACTCAATACCTAATTGGTTTAGGAAATCGAACACAAAGTTTGTATACAATGACAATCCCAACAATTTCGTTAAGTTTTGATACCAAACTATCCAAATATTTACAAAAATCCCTTGAATGTCGTGATGTAATTTGAAGTCATAAAAATCCCCCCTTTTTTTGCATGTCGAATCCATGAAATCCGATAAATTCAAAATGAATCATCAAAAAAAATGAGAAAAAAAAAAAAGACAATTTTTATTTGAGCTCTACGCATGGATTGTGAGCAGAACTATCTAGTTTCAACTGTTCCAGTCCAGTAGAGCTTAAACTATACAAAAGCTCATTGTTAAAACTGATACTGTCCTACGTCAAGATAAATATTATTGAACGTCCAAATTCCTATTTGAACAAGTCCTCATGCATTGATTCTAATGTTTTCCCAAAAATATTGCATTGAATTGATTCCTTCAATCTCGACGATTGAATATGGATGGGCTATTATGATTTCGAGCAAGCCGCCATGGTGAAATCGGTAGACACGCTGCTCTTAGGAAGCAGTGCTAGAGCATCTCGGTTCGAATCCGAGTGGCGGCACCTTCTATTTTCTAGTTGTAAAAGAGATACAATAAATTCTATAAATGAATTCAATTCCTGATTTCAATTCCATAATGTAATTGAGGGACCCCTTTTAGTTTAGGATTTTTTTTATGATATTTTTGACTTTAGAACATATATTAACTTACATCTCTTTTTCGATCGTTTCAATTGTAATTACGATGTATTTGATGACCTTATTAGTCGATGAAATCATAGGACTATGTGATTCGTCAGAAAAAGGCATGATAGCTACCTTTTTTTGTATAACAGGGTTATTAGCTATTCGTTGGATTTATTCGGGGCATTTTCCATTAAGTAATTTATATGAATCATTAATGTTTCTTTCATGGAGTTTTTCCATTATTCATATGGGTCCTAAAATAAGGAACCAGAAAACCTATTTAAGCGCAATAACCGCGCCAAGTGCTATTTTTACCCAAGGCTTTGCCACTTCGGGTCTTTTAACCGAAATGAATCAATCCACAATATTAGTACCCGCTCTCCAATCCCAGTGGTTAATGATGCACGTGACTATGATGATATTGAGCTATGCAGCTCTTTTATGCGGATCATTATTATCAGTAGCTCTTCTAGTCATTACATTTCGGAAAAATATAGAGATTTTTGGTAAAAGCAAGCATTTCTTAATTGAGTCATTTTCCTTTGGTAAGATCCAATATATGAATGAAAGAAGCGCTGTTTTACGAAATATGAATGAAAGAAGGACTGCTTTACGAAACACCTCTTTTCTTTCCTTTAGAAATTATCACAGGTATCAATTGATTCAGCAATTGGATCGTTGGAGTTATCGTGTAATTAGTCTAGGGTTTCTTTTTTTAACCATAGGTATTCTTTCAGGAGCAGTATGGGCTAATGAGGCATGGGGATCGTATTGGAATTGGGACCCTAAGGAAACTTGGGCATTTATTACTTGGACCATATTCGCGATTTATTTACATACTCGAACAAATCAAAATTATCAAAGTGTGAATTCTGCAATCGTGGCTTCTATAGGATTTCTTATAATTTGGATATGCTATTTTGGGGTCAATCTAGTAGGAATAGGGCTACATAGTTATGGTTCATTCATATTAACATCTAATTGACGAAACGACCTAACGAATATAATACATAGGACCACATATATAACGAAACTTTGTGTAAGTTTTTGAGAACCATTTAAATAACTTACTTTATTTAAATGGTTCTCAAAAACGCCAAACCTATCTGAGTCCAATTCCAATTCACTTCATTTTTTTTCTTCTCTTATACTTAAGAGAAGAAAAAAAAAAAGACTTCTTTTACTTTTTTTTTCATTCTTTTTTTTTTGATAACAGCACAGGATTTTTTTTTTCTT